CATTCTTTCTTGATTGAAAGGAATTCCTATGGCCCCAACAAACAAAGTAAATAGGGCTAATACAAGCAGAGGGAATAACATAGTATTGTCTGATTCCTGGGGATAGAAAAAAGTGTTCTTGTTATCAAACTGATTAATAGTAATTAAGGGTCGTGTCATCTTTCTTACATTACCATCAAGTCGACATACCTTCTTCGAAAAAAAAGAAGCCTTTTCATTTTCATTATTATTCGTTGTTAATAGAGTTAATAAACGAATTTTTTTTTTTTTTGTTTTTGGACCTTCTTTACCCCATAGAGATATTGAATAGAACAAGCTACTTTTTTTTCCACTGTAATTTTTACAATGAACGTTTAAATACCCTTCAAAAGTAAGTAAATAGATCCGAAACATATAAAATGCGGTTAATCCTGCCGTTAAACAAGCTATTATTGCAAAAATAGGTGAATACAACCAACTATCATTAAGAATTTCATCTTTGGACCAAAAACAAGCAAGAGGCGGAATACCACAAAGAGAGAGTGTACCTAATAAAAAGGTATTTTTTGTAATTGGCACATGTTTTGTTAAACCCCCCATAAGAACCATATTCTGACTTTTATCTGGAGAATATCCAACAATAGCTTCCATTGAATGAATAATCGATCCGGATCCTAAAAACAATAATGCTTTGGAATAAGCATGAGTAATCAAATGAAATAAAGCAGCTCGATAAGACCCCATACCTAGGGCTAACATCGTATAACCCAATTGAGACATTGTGGAATAGGCCAAACTTCTCTTAATATCTTTTTGAGCAAGAGCTAAAGTGGCTCCTAATAATATTGTTATTATACCTATCAAAGATATTAGATTCATTATGTAAGGTATGACTATGAAAAGAGGAAAAAGGCGAGCTACAAGAAAAATTCCCGCTGCTACCATAGTAGCAGCATGTATAAGAGCTGAAATAGGAGTAGGCCCCTCCATTGCATCGGGTAACCATACATGAAGGGGAAATTGCGCCGATTTAGCAACCGCACCGACAAATAAGAATAAAACACACAAAGAAACAAATAAAAAATTTGTCCCATTATTATTATTATAAATCAAGTTATTAAATATTTCGAACAAATCCCGAAATTCGAAACTACCTGTGATCCAATAAAGACCCAAAATTCCTAATAATAAACCAAAATCCCCTACACGATTAGTTACAAACGCTTTTTGGCAAGCATTTGCCGCAATAGGCCGTGTGAACCAAAAACCTATTAATAAATATGAGCACATTCCAACTAGTTCCCAAAAAATATAAATTTGTATCAAATTAGAACTAGTAACTAATCCCAACATGGAAGCATTGAAAAAACTCATATAAGCAAAAAATCTCAAATATCCTTGATCATGAGACATATAATTGTCACTATAAATAAGAACCATAATTCCAACCGTAGTGATTAATATTGACATAATAGAAGTAAGTGGATCAATCAAGTAGCCGAACTCTAAAGAAAAATCATTATTAATGGTCCAAGACCATACATATTGATATATGGAACTGCTATTTATTTGAGGAATAGACAGATTGACCGAAAAAGTCATAACTATACTTAACAATAAAACACTAGTAAAAGACCACATACGCCGAAGATTTTTTGTTGCTGTTGGAAAAAGGAGAAGTCCCACTCCTAGTAACATAGGAATTGGAAGTGGAAGGAAAGGTATGATCCATGCATATTGATATGTATGTTCCATAAAAAAATAAAACCCTTTTATTCTTATTTATTCTTAATTACTTGTTTCCGATTCACCGGTTATTCTCTCTTTTGAGATTGAAAGGAGTCAATAAAAAAAAATCAAGATATACAAGAACTTAAATAGAATTTCCTAATTATTTAGAATTGTTATCCAATACTTCAAATATTCAGATCAAAAAGTTACAATGGGAAAAATGATATGACAAAATTAGTACTTACTTTAGTACTTATTATTGAAAGGTACATACTTAGTTATTAAATTAGTTATTAAATAAGATATTTATGAAGAGACATAAAATGCAAATTCTATATTACGAAAATTTATATCTATAGAGCAAGGATAAAGAATTACACCACAAATAGGACTCGATTATGATATGAATCATAGGATCTACTGCGGTCAAGTAATTTCACCCAAGAGACTAAGATAAGAACTAGTTATTTTATTTAGTTTATTCGCAATCAGTAACTAATTCATTGTGTAACTGATTGATTCTCTTCTATTCCAATGAATAGATTATTTATGTTTATAGGAAAGATTGGGATATCCCAATCTTTACTTTATATAACATAGAATTCAAAAAAGGAATTACTAAAGTGGCTTTCTTTTATCAAGCTATGTAACCATTAACAGATTAGATTAGCTACAACAAATTATATTAATTACTAGTCTCATTCGAATTCTCAAATTTGAATTAGGTGTACTTTTTCTTTGAACTTGATTAATTAATATAAAAAGAGATTAAAGTTATAATTGGTAAAGG